TTCCTGAATAATTTCATTTTTCAATTATGCAACTATTTCATTTTACCAAGTTCAACGTTAGCCAGATTAGTCAACATTTATCTGTTTCGATGCAACAATAAGATCTTATTTGTAACAAGTAGTTTTGTTGGTTGGTTAATTGGTCACATTTTATTCATGAAATGGGTTGGATTGGTATTATCCTGGATACGACAAAATCATTCTATTCGATCTAATGTATTTATTCGATCTAATAAGTACCTTGTGTCAGAATTGAGAAATTCTATGGCTCGAATCTTTAGTATTCTCTTATTTATCACCTCTGTCTACTATTATTTTAGGCAGAATGCCATCGCCTATTATTACTAAAAAACGGAAAGAAACCTCAGAAATGGAAGAAAGATGGGAAAGTGAGGAAGAAACAGATGTTGAAATAGAAACGACTTCCGAAACGAAGGGGACTAAACAGGAACAAGAGGGATCTACCGAAGAAGACCCTTCTCTTTGTTCAAAAGAACAGGAGGATCCGGACAAACTAGATGAAACGGAAGAGATTCGAGTGAATGGAAAGGAAATACTTAAAGATGAGGAAGATAAGGACCTCTTTTGGTTTGAAAAACCTCTTGTAACTCTTCTTTTCGACTATAAGCGATGGAATCGTCCATTACGACATATAAAAAATGATCGATTTGAAAATGCTGTAAGCAATAAAATGTCACAATATTTCTTTCACACATGTCCTAGTGATGGAAAAAAAATCATATCTTTTACATATCCACCTAGTTTATCGACTATTGAGGAAATAATACAAAAAAAGATGTCTTTATACACGACAGAAAAAGGATCCCCAGAGGACCTGTATAATAATTGGGTTTATACCAATAAAAAAAAAAAACAACTTGAGTAATGAGTTACTAAATCGAATAGAAGCTATAGAGAAGGGGTCTCTTTCAATAGATGTACTTGAAAAACGGATCCGATTCCGATTGTGCCATGATGAGAATGAACAAAAATGCTTGCCTAAATGGTATGATCCGTTTTTCAACGGACCATATCGTGGAACAATTACAAAGGTTGATTCACAAAACAAAAAAGTAGTAAATTCCAAAGAAAAAAATTGATACATAAAATAAATACACAAATAAGTAAGAAGATATTCGACCTCTTCCTACATATTTTATTCCCTCTCCCACAAAAAAACCCGCAACACCAACACCATTGGTAATTCCATCAATCAACCATTTGTCAAAAAAATGTGTTAGTTCAGACAATTTTATTAAATTTCTAGTTAAATAGAGTGTGAAAAAGGTATCTATATAACCACGATTATATGACCAATTGTGTATTACATTTACAATTAGGTCTAAAAAAATACTTTTTTGGCCTTTTGTTTCAAATGAATTAATTAAGTTCCAATTTTTTAAAAACGAATAAACAGACCCATAGAAAAAAGACGCTATGACTATTCCAAATAATGTTATACTAACTGAAAAAATGGCATTTATCAAAAATTCATACCAATCCACGGAATAATGTGCATTTTTATGTAAAAGGTTGATTGATGGAGTTAAACATTTTGATAACATATCCAAATCAATTATTTCCTGATCCAAAGGGATTCCTATAAATCCAACGAACAAAGTAAATAGACTCAATACACATATTGGTAATAGCATGGTACTGTCTGATTCATGTGGATATGTAAAAGATGTGATTTCATTACCAAAATACATACTAAATGAGAACATTATGTTTCGCGCATAATTGCCTATTTTATATGTTTTTTTTGAAAAAAAGAAAACCATTTTTTCATTTTTATTTTTGATTTCTGATAAAAACCGTTTTTTATTATTCAAGATTAAAGAGGATTCTTCTTTTAGTTATCGAACCAATTCGCCTATGTCTGAAATGTGATTTCCCATTTTTTCTGTATCAAATTGTAGGTATTTCATTGGTTCATAAAGATAAACAGCAAATTAAAACAAGATGTCGAATAAAAGAATATCTTGATAAGATTGATTTCGATAGATCGATTTCACCATACGGAAAAACTCTTTTGAATGCACCCAAAAATCATTATGATTTGCTTGTTTCCGAACATATTCTATTTTCTAGGCGCCGTAGAGAATTACGAATTCTAATGAGTCTTAATTCAGTAAAGAAAATGTTATGGGTAGAGGTTCATTCATTTTGAATGGGAAAAGCGTAAAAAATTGTGAACAATTTTTTTATAAAGATAAATATATTGATACAGATACAAATAAATTTATTCAATTCAAATTATTTCTTTGGCCCAATTACCGATTAGAAGAATTGGCTTGTATGAATCGCTATTGGTTTGATAGCAATAATGGAAGTCGTTTCAGTATGTTAAGGGTACGAACGTATCCACGACACAGAATTTTGTAATTGATGATCCATTTTCTATATCTATATATAGATCATTATCATTATATCTAGTTATCATTATATCTAGTATAGAAAGACATATATATATATATACATATATATATATATGTCTTTAGATATCATTCTAAAACAAAAATGGTTTCAATGATTTGCTAATGAAATAATGAAATAAAGAATTGGAGAAATTATCTTAATTTAATCCATTTTTGTTTCACAGGTTCTAAAAAAATCCCCTTTTGTTGAGATTGAAAATTTCATTTGTGAATTTCATTTGTTCTAGAGAACAAAGTAAAATCTACCTATTTGTTTTGTGTATACCGGCAAACAAAAAAACTACTATTATTCTTGATCGATAAAATCCATATTATTTTAATATTTTAATATATAAATAAATAAAAAAATAAATAAATAAAACACATTATATTATAATATAATACTAATATAATATAATAGTAATGTAATAGAGTATATATTTTGTGGAAAAAAAAATTATTTTTTTATGGTAAAAAATTCATTCATCTCAGCTATTTCGCAAGAAGAAAAAGAAAAAAACAAAGGATCTATTGAATTTCAAATAGTGAATCTAACTAAAAATATACGTATACTTACTTCACATTTGGAATTACACAAAAAAGATTTTTTATCTCATAGGGGACTTCGGAAAATGTTAGGAAAACGTCAACGGCTACTGACCTGTTTATCAAATAAAAATAGAGTATGTTATAAAGAATTAATTGGTCAACTGGATATCCGGGAACCAAAAAATCGTTAATCTGAATTTTAAAATTATCTTGCATTTTTGAGTTTCTAAAAAAAAAATTTCATTTAATGAACTTTATTTTGTTTTCGTAAATTTAGTGGAATAATGAATCGAAAAAAACATATGACTCTACCGGCTACAAGAAAAGATCTAATGATAGTCAATATGGGTCCGCACCATCCATCAATGCACGGTGTTCTTCGACTCATCATCACTCTAGATGGTGAAGATGTTATTGACTGTGAACCCGTATTGGGTTATTTACACAGAGGGATGGAAAAAATTGCGGAAAATAGAACAATTATACAATATTTACCTTATGTAACCCGTTGGGATTATTTAGCTACTATGTTCACAGAGGCAATAACAGTAAATGCACCAGAGTGGTTGGGAAATATTCAAGTACCTAAAAGAGCTAGCTATATCAGAGTAATTATGCTGGAGCTGAGTCGTATAGCTTCTCATTTATTATGGCTTGGGCCTTTTATGGCAGATATTGGTGCACAAACTCCTTTCTTCTACATTTTTAGAGAGAGGGAATTACTGTATGATCTATTTGAAGCTGCCACAGGTATGCGAATGATGCATAATTATTTCCGCATCGGAGGGGTAGCTGCCGATCTGCCTTATGGTTGGATAGATAAATGTTTTGATTTCTGTGATTATTTTTTAACAGAAGTAGTGGAATATCAAAAGCTTATCACGCAGAATCCCATTTTTTTGGAACGAGTTGAAGGGGTGGGAGTTATTGGTGGAGAAGAAGCAATAAATTGGGGTTTATCAGGACCGCTGTTACGAGCTTCCGGTATCCAATGGGATCTTCGTAAAGTTGATCATTATGAATGTTATGATGAATTTAATTGGGAAGTCCAATGGCAAAAAGAAGGAGATTCATTATCTCGTTATTTAGTACGAATCGGCGAAATGACGGAGTCCATAAAAATTATTCAACAGGTTTTAGAAGGAATCCCAGGGGGGCCTTATGAGAATTTGGAAGTACGGCGCTTTGATAAAACAAAGGATTCCAAATGGAATAATTTTGAATATCGATTCATTAGTAAAAAGCCCTCTCCCTCTTTTGAATTGTCGAAACAAGAACTTTATGTAAGAGTAGAAGCACCAAAGGGAGAATTGGGAATTTTTTTGATAGGGGATAATAGTGTTTTTCCATGGAGATGGAAAATCCGTCCGCCCGGCTTCATTAATTTGCAAATTATTCCTCAGCTAGTTAAAAGAATGAAATTGGCCGATATCATGACGATACTAGGTAGTATAGATATCATTATGGGGGAAATTGACCGTTGAAATGATAATTGATACAACAAAAATACAAGCTATACATTCTTTTTCCAGATCAGAATATTTTAAGGAAGTCATAGGGCTCATATGGATGCTTGTCCCTATTTTGACTCTTGTATTTGGAATAACGATAGGAGTACTTGTAATTGTGTGGCTAGAAAGGCAAATCTCTGCGGGGATACAACAACGTATTGGTCCTGAATATGCCGGTCCCCTGGGAATTCTTCAAGCTCTAGCGGACGGAACGAAACTACTTTTCAAGGAGGATATCTTACCATCTAGGGGGGATATTCGTTTATTTAGCACTGGTCCATCTATAGCAGTCATATCCATAATACTAAGTTATTCAGTAATTCCTTTTAGTTATCACTTTGTAATAGCCGATCTTGGTATAGGTGTTTTTTTATGGATTGCCATTTCTAGTATAGTTCCTATTGGGCTTCTTATGTCAGGATATGGATCAAATAATAAGTATTCCTTTTTGGGTGGTCTACGAGCGGTTGCTCAATCAATTAGTTATGAAATACCATTAACTCTATGCATATTATCAATATCTCTACGTGTGATTCGTTGGACCATACATCAACCCTTATTTACCCTCTTTCTTTTTAGAAAATAAATGGAATATATTGAATAAATATCTTTCTTTTTTTATTCATCATTGGGGTCGATGAATTAAACCCGATAGTTATATGAGTGAAACAAAACGGCTTATAAATTAGCAGTAATAAGATGAACTCTCATTCTCTATGTACAAGAAAATAAAAGTACACATAAACAGTCAGTATAAGTATAAATTGTTTACTCCAAGATTGGTTGATTAATCATCATGTCTTGAAGCGGGTACAAAAAAGAAAAACTGTATCAAGTTTTTACAATTTTTCTGTATTACTATACAAGGAATTTATTTAAAATAGGTGGACGGTTAGGAACACCAAGATACGCAAAGGATTAGTAATGGAGATAATATAATATAAGGTATCCAAAAAAGTTTTTTTAGATAAAAGGAATTATAATAAGGGCTTTAAGTTGGTAGAAATGACCAAGCAGTACTTCCCCCGGATTCCGATCCAGAGTATGTTCCTATCCACTGATGAAAGAAATAACTATCAGGAACGAAGTAATACCTTATTTCATTTTTTTCTTTTATAGGGAAAAACTAACCTTCTGAGAAAGAAGAAAAGGAACGAAATAAATGGAAAAATGGAATACAATAAAAAAACAAGAATTTTTTTTCACTTTTCCTCATATAATTCATACAGATATGATTATTATCATGATTCATCATAATATCGAATTATTATTCGTAATAGAAAGAAATTAGTCAAAAAAATTTTTGATGCAAGGCATATACTATTGAAGTATTCGATTATTACTGAAACAAAGATAAACGGATAATAAAAAATAGTATCTATTATGAAATAAGATATGAGATAAATTCAGAAGCATTATTATTAATATAGCAAACAGAATTTCATTGGTCTAATTAGACCTTTATGATACATATTTATTCTATCTAATCGACAAAAGTATACGCGAGTAATGCCAAATTAAATTTATTTGTGACCATTGAGGAGCCGTATGAAGCGCGGGTCTCATGTACGGTTCTGTAATAGCGATGGGAAAGCAGTAATGTTTTCATCGACTATGATTATCTAACAGTTTAAGTACAATTGATATTGTTGAAGTACAATCAAAATATGGAATTTGGGGATGGAATCTTTGGCGTCAACCTATAGGGTTTTTAGTTTTTATAATTTCATCCTTAGCAGAATGTGAAAGATTGCCTTTTGATTTACCAGAGGCAGAAGAAGAATTAGTAGCAGGTTATCAAACCGAATACTCTGGTATAAAATTTGGTTTATTTTATATTGCTTCTTACCTAAATCTACTCGTTTCTTCATTATTTGTAACAGTTCTGTACTTTGGGGGGTGGAATCTTTCTATTCCGTATACATCTATTTATAAACTTTTTGGAATAAATCAAACCAGCGGATTTTTTCGAACAACAATGAATATGTTTATTACACTAGCCAAAACTTATTTATTCCTTTTCATTTCGGTTGCAACAAGATGGACTTTGCCTAGAATGAGAATGGATCAACTATTAAATCTCGGATGGAAATTTCTTTTGCCTATTTCTCTAGGTAATTTATTATTGACAACCTCTTTTCAACTCTTTTCGCTGTAACGGAATAGTAAATTGGTTTAGAGAGTTAGAAACTCTCTCAAGAGAAAGAAATAGAAAAATATCATAGATATCCTCGAAAATGTTTGCTATGATAACTGGGTTCATAAATTATGGTCAACAAACAGTACAAGCCATGAGATACATTGGTCAGAGTTTCACGATTACCTTATCCCACACGAATCGATTACCTGTAACTATTCAATATCCTTATGAAAAATCAATTACATCAGAGCGTTTTCGCGGCCGAATCCACTTTGAATTTGATAAATGTATTGCTTGTGAAGTATGTGTTCGTGTATGTCCCATAGATCTACCTGTTGTAGATTGGAAATTAGAAACCGATATTCGAAAGAAAGGATTGCTTAATTATAGTATTGATTTTGGAATATGTATATTTTGCGGTAATTGCATCGAGTATTGCCCCACAAACTGTTTATCAATGACTGAAGAATATGAACTTTCTACTTATGATCGTCACGAATTGGACTATAATCAAATAGCTTTGGGTCGTTTACCAATATCAGTAATTGGAGACTATACAATTCAAACAAATAATTATGAATTCGACTTATATAAAAACTAGATTCATATATCTACTACAATTTAGAAATATACAAACCATCCCGAACTGTCTTTTCAGGTAGGAAAGCGGGATTGGTGCATGAATGTTGCTGCATGAATTAACACCGCATTAAGATTTCATTAAGAACGTATTACATAATTTGAAAATAATTAAAATACGGCAATCTACTTTAAATCCTAAATATTAGGATCATGAAATATTTCTACTTTATTATTCTTTATTCTATTTTATATAATGGGTTTACCTGGACCAATACATGATATACTTTTAATATTTTGGGGGTTGGGTATTATATTAGGAAGTCTAGGAGTCATATTACTTACCAATACAATCTATTCTGCTTTTTCTTTGGGTTTAGTTCTTGTTTGTATATCCTTATTTTATATTCTATCTAACTCCTATTTTGTAGCCGTCGCGCAGCTCCTTATTTACGTGGGAGCCATAAATGTTTTAATAATATTTACTGTGATGTTTATGAAAGGTTCAGAATATTTTAACGATTTTTCTATTTGGACTGTTGGGGACGGGGTTACTTCATTAGTTTGTACAAGTATCTTTTTTTCATTAATTACTACTATCTTGGATACGTCATGGTACGGTATTATTTGGACTACAAGATCAAACCAGATTATAGAGCAAGACCTTTTAAGTAACGTTCAACAAATTGGAATTCGTCTAGTAACCGATTTATTTCTTCCATTTGAGCTTATTTCAATAGTACTTTTATTTGCTTTGATAGGTGCAATTGCTATGGCTCGTCAGTAATAAAATAAACATTTTCCGTTATAAATAAAAAAAAAGAAAATGTTTATTTTATTCTTAATATTTTTTTACCCTATATCTGTTATGTTATACGCGAGTTGAATCAACCAAATTGGTAAAATTGTTATTCATATTGAAATGAATCAAGATTGATGAGGAGTTGGTCAATGATGCTCGAACATGTACTTATTTTGAGTGCCTATTTATTTTCTATCGGTATTTTTGGATTGATTACAAGTCGAAACATGATTAGAGCACTTATGTGCCTTGAGCTTATTCTGAATGCGGTTAATCTAAATTTTGTAACATTTTCTCATTTATTTGATAGTCGCCAATTAAAGGGCGACATTTTTTCTATTTTTGTTATAACTATTGCAGCTGCTGAAGCAGCTATTGGACTTGCCATTGTTTCATCAATCCATCGTAACAGAAAATCAACTTGTATCAATCAATCTAATTTGTTAAATAAATAGTCATAAGAAATAAAGAGAGATGTTGATCATCCTATACTATATATAATATAGATATATAATATAGATAAAAAATTTCATAATTCAATAACTTCGGTTAGTATGTACATGTATCAGTCGGTTATATGATCATGTTTTATAAAATGCAACAAATCAAAGTATCTTGGACCTTTCTCTTCTCATCAGCAGATTTAATTTATAAGTTGATTGAATATGAAAAAAATAGATTCTGATACTTTACTGATTTGTTTGGTATCTACAATAAATTCTTTTTTTTATTTATTAATAGTATACCAGATCGAAAATTGAAAACATTCAAAAAATCGATAGATCCAATGTCGCACTCAGTAAAAATTTATGATACATGTATAGGATGTACTCAATGTGTACGAGCTTGCCCCACAGATGTATTAGAAATGATACCTTGGGACGGATGTAAAGCTAAGCAAATAGCTTCGGCTCCAAGAACAGAGGACTGTGTAGGTTGTAAAAGATGTGAATCTGCCTGTCCAACGGATTTCTTGAGCGTTCGAGTTTATTTACGGCACGAAACAACTCGCAGTATGGGTCTAGCTTATTGATACGGTATGGGTCTAGCTTATTGATACGTTTTAAAAAAATTTGACTTGAATCCATTTTATTTTCTTTATCGAGAAAAATTTGCACTCGACTTTTTTGTCGAGTGCAAATTTTTTTGGACAAATCCTATCTTGTCTTTACTACGAGTAATTTTCCTTGGTTAACAATAATTGTTGTTTTTCCGATATTTGCGGGTTTATTCATTTTCTTTCTTCCACATAGAGGGAATAAAGCGATAAGGTGGTATACTATTAGTATATGTTTATTAGAACTCCTTATAACAACTTATGCTTTTTGTTATCATTTCAAATTAGACGATCCATTAATTCAATTGGAGGAGAATTATAAATGGATAACATTTTTTGATTTTTCCTGGAAACTCGGAATTGATGGGCTTTCCATAGGACCTATTTTACTGACAGGATTCATCACTACTTTAGCTTCCTTAGCGGCCTGGCCAGTTACTCGAGATTCGCGATTGTTCCATTTCTTGATGTTAGCAATGTACAGCGGCCAAATAGGCTTATTTTCTTCTGAAGACCTTTTACTTTTTTTCCTAATGTGGGAGTTAGAATTAATTCCTGTTTACCTTCTTTTATCTATGTGGGGGGGGGGGAAACGCCTTTACTCAGCTACAAAGTTTATTTTGTACACAGCAGGAGGTTCTATTTTTCTTTTAATAGGAGTTCTGGGTATGGGTTTATATGGCTCCAATGAACCAACATTCAATTTGGAAACATTAGCTAATCAATCGTATCCCCTAGCATTGGAAATAATATTGTATATTGGCTTCCTTATTGCTTATGCTGTTAAATCACCAATTATACCTCTGCATACATGGTTACCGGATACCCACGGAGAAGCACATTACAGTACATGTATGCTTCTAGCTGGAATCTTATTAAAAATGGGAGCATATGGACTGATTCGGATCAATATGGAGTTATTGCCTCATGCACATTCTATATTTTCTCCTTGGTTGATTCTAGTAGGGTCTATTCAAATAATCTATGCAGCTTCAACCTCGCTCGGTCAACGCAATTTAAAAAGGAGAATAGCTTATTCTTCTATATCTCATATGGGTTTCATAATTATTGGAATTGGTTCTATAACCGATACGGGACTTAATGGAGCCCTTTTACAAATGATTTCTCATGGATTTATTGGTGCTGCATTTTTTTTCTTAGCAGGGACAAGTTATGATAGAATACGTCTTGTTTATCTTGATGAAATGGGTGGAATCGCTATCCTAATGCCTAAAATATTTACTATGTTCAGCAGTTTTTCAATGGCTTCCCTTGCATTGCCAGGAATGAGTGGTTTTGTTGCAGAGTTGGTAATCTTTTTTGGAATAATTACTAGTTCCCAATATCTTTTAATCCCCAAAATTATAATTACTTTTTTAGTGGCTATTGGAATGATATTGACTCCTGTTTACTTATTATCTATGTTACGGCAGATGTTCTACGGATACAAGCTATTCAATCGCAAAAAGTCTCATTTTTGCGATTCTGGACCACGAGAGCTTTTTATTTCAATCTGTATCCTTTTACCTGTAATAGGTATTGGTATTTATCCAGATTTTGTTCTCTCGTTATCAGTTGACAGGGTAGAAACTATTTTATTTAATTACTTTTAAAAATAAAAAAAAAATCAAAATTTTAAAAATAAATGAAAAATCCTTTTCATGAATAATACGTAAAATAAAGTAAAAAAACCTGTGATGTTTAAAAAGAATTGCTATAAATATAAAATGAAAATAAAAAAAATGAAAATAAAATACATCGGAAGTTTTTGAGAACTATTTCATATGAAATAGTTCTCAAAAACTCGCAAAACTTTCATTATATAGTTAATATGGAACGATATTATTATTTATTTCTCAAGTAAATTTTTTTCAAGTAAAGATTGATGTGAATGTACCATAATTATGTAGTCCTATTCCTAATAGATTAACTCCGAAATAACATATCCAAATAATAAAAAATCCAATCGAAGCTATAATTGACGAATTCATACCCCGTAAGCGTTGATTTGTTCTCATATGTAAATAAATAGCGAATATGGTCCAAGTAATAAATGCCCAGGTTTCCTTGGGGTCCCAATTCCAATAGGATCCCCACGCCTCATTCGCCCATACTGCTCCTGATAGAATACCTATGGTTAATAAAGTAAATCCTATATTAATAATTCGATAACCCCAATGATCCAATCGTCGAGTCAATTGATATTTATAATAATTTTTAAATTGTAAAAAAGTTTTTTTTTTTAAAGGACGTACTTCACTAAGTAAAAATGGCTCAATTAGAAAAGAAAAAGAAAATGGATTCATTTTATCCCAGATTTCTATGTTTTTTCGAAATATAATAACTAAAAAAGATACTGATAATAAGGATCCACATAAAAGAACTGCATAACTTAATAACATCATACTTACGTGCATCATTAACCATTGAGATTGTAAGGCAGGTACTAATATTGCGGGTTGATGCATTTCACTTAAAATACCTGAAGTTGCAAAAGCTTGGCAAAAAACAGCACTTGGGGTCATAATTGTGCTTAAATTATTTTGATGGTTCCATATTTTTGAATATATATAAATAGTGGAAAAACCCCATGAAAGGAACATTAATGATTCATATAAATTATTTAATGGTAAATGTTTTGAATAAACCCAACGAGTAATTAATAAACCTGTTATGCAGAAAAAAGTAGTTATTATCCCCTTTTCTAGCGAGTTACAAAGTACCATGATTTCAGGAACTAATAATTTTATTAAATGAACCGAAATCACAATTAAAATAATCGAAAAAGAGATGTGAGTTAATACATGTTCTAAAGCGATATATATCATAGAATAAGAATTCTATTGATTTGAATAATGTAATTTAATAAATAAGAAAAACTTTCTTAGAATAAAATTTCAATTAAGATAAGAGATAAAAATAAAAAAATAGAATTTTTGATAAGATCTATTATGTTTGCTTTCTTTTTTTTTAGGGAGATGCCGCTGCCGCCACTCGGATTCGAACCGAGATGCTCTAGCACTGCTTCCTAAGAGCAGCGTGTCTACCAATTTCACCATAGCGGCTTGATCAAAATTATCATAGCACATATTCGATTTAATTGTATAGATTGATATAATCAATGTAATTTTTTGAATTAATGAATCAAAAAATTTCAAATAAAAAAGTCAACATTGAATAATATTTACCTTAGCTTTATATGGTCTTATTCTTATGTGAAAGACGAAAGAAAAAGGGGAGGATTTCACATATCATAAGTTAACCTACTCTAGTTAGATTAAGATTATTATAACAACCCTCCCCCTTCCTTATCAAATTGAACTAAGAATTCTTTTTTTTTTTAGTTTTTTATGCCTTAGTTTTTTTCTTATTTTATTTATTTCTTTCATAAAGAAATATAAAATGAAAAAAAAAGATTCCTTATACATATTTAAGTTTAAGTTATAGGTAAATAAATAGAGATTCTATCTAGCTCGATAAAAAAACAGAAAAAATTATACTTTTAAAAGTTAAAGAAAGAGATAATACTTTTACCCTTTATACAGATAAAATGTAATTCTACATACCAGAATACCCCCCAAATCCCCCTTATATGAATTTAAGTTGGAATTATGTTTAATTTAATTTAAAATTAGTCTTCGAATTCCTAATTCATAAAGTATGATTTCTTACTTATTTTTTTATAACAAAAAAACTTTTTGAACGTCCAGTAGAAATTGATTTTGCTAAGGAAAAAGCCTTTTTTGCTTTCCAATATCCCCGTTTTTTCCAAATATTTCTACAAATACGTTTTTTTGATATAGAAGTACGTTTCTTTGGAACCGCCATTTTAAAGATTTTCGTTTTTTTTTTTTTATTTTTTAGTTATATGTGAAAGACATGTATTATTCAAATAGAATTCTTTTTATATTAATTAAAAAAGTCTATATTCCATATATTCCATACTGAATTGAATACTTCGTTCATTTCATTCATATCTTAATGATATGTGCATATTAAAATAGAATATTCTTAATAAAAAATAAAAGATATAAATTTACATCTAACTAATAAACTAAGAGAATAGACGAGCGATTGAAAATCTCATACTCTTTCTATTATATTATTTTCTATTATATTATTAAATAATTAAATAATATAATAGAAGTTAACCCAATTCTTCAGATTAAAAAAATAACAAAACAATGTGACTTCTCTATTTGTTTCTTTTTTTATTTCACTATACATTGATTCTTTTTATTTAATTATTGTTACTGAGAATTGGTGAATTAGAAGCAATTTATAAGAATTATATTCGATTTTTCCATGGAACCTACATATTCATATGCGTGGATCATACCTTTTATTCCACTTCCAGTTACTGTGTTAGTAGGATTAGGACTTTTATTTATTCCGAATGCAACAAAAAATCTTCGCCGTATGTGGACTTTTATTAGTGTTTCACTATTAAGCATAGCTTTATATTTTTCAATCAATATATTTATTCAACAAGTAAATGGTAGCTCCATTTATCAATACCTATGGTCTTGGACCATAAATAATGACCTTTCTTTGGAGTTTGGCTACTTAATTGATTCGCTTACTTCTATTATGTTAATACTAATCACGACTGTTGGAATCATGGTTCTTATTTATAGTGATAATTACATGTTTTATGACCAGGGATATTTGAGATTTTTTGCGTATCTTAATTTTTTCAATGCCTCCATGTTTGGATTAGTTACTAGTTCTAATATAATACAAATTTATTTTTTTTGGGAACTTGTAGGAATGTGCTCTTATTTACTAATAGGTTTTTGGTTCACACGAACCATTGCAGCAAATGCTTGTCAAAAAGCCTTTGTAACTAACCGTGTAGGAGACTTTGGTTTATTATTAGGAATCTTAGGACTTTATTGGATAACTGGCAGTTTTGAATTTCAGGATTTATTCAAAATTTTTAATCTCTTGGTTCATAATAATACAATAAATATTTTTTTTGCAGCTTTGTGTGCCTCTTTATTATTTCTTGGTGCAATTGCGAAATCCGCACAATTCCCTCTTCATGTATGGTTGCCTGATGCAATGGAAGGTCCTACGCCTATCTCTGCTCTTATACATGCTGCGACTATGGTCGCAGCGGGAATTTTTCTTGTTGCTCGACTTTTTCCTCTTTTTATCAACTTACCATATATAATGTATTTTATTTCTTTGATAGGCATTATCACAGTATTATTAGGAGCTACTTTAGCTCTTGCGCAAAGAGACATTAAGAAAAGTTTAGCCTATTCAACAATGTCACAATTGGGTTATATTATGCTAGCGATGGGAATAGGTTCTTATCAAGCTGCTTTATTTCATTTAATTACTCATGCCTATTCAAAAGCATTATTGTTTTTAGAATCCGGATCCATTATCCATTCTATGGAACCTATAGTTGGATATTCTCCAGACAAAAGTCAGAACATGTTTTTTATGGGTGGTTTAAAAAAATATGTGCCAATTACAAAAACAACTTTTGTATTAGGTACACTTTCTCTTTGCGGTATTCCACCTCTTGCTTGTTTTTGGTCAAAAGATGAAATTCTTAATGATAGCTGGTTATATTCACCTATTTTTGCGATAATAGCTTATTCCACGGCGGGTTTAACCGCATTTTATATGTTTAGAGTATATTTACTTACTTTTGATGGACATTTGCGCATTCATTTTAAAAATTGGAATGGAGCTAAAAGTCGTTCACTCTATTCAATATCTATATGGGGAAAAGAAGAATCCTCTTTAATCTTGAATAATAAAAAACGGTTTTTATCAGAAATCAAAAATAAAAATGAAAAAATGGTTTTCTTTTTTTCAAAAAAAACATATAAAATAGGCAATTATGCGCGAAACATAATGTTCTCATTTAGTATGTATTTTGGTAATGAAATCACATCTTTTACATATCCACATGAATCAGACAG